TTCGCAATTTAATAATCCAATTTTAAAAATTTTAAGTGAACTTTGGATACAAATCACGAGAATTTATATTTTTCCTCGAATTTGTCATTGAGAGGTAAAGAATTAAATCCTTTTAAGAAATAAAGTTTTTTATCGGAATATGAATCAAACCGAAAGATCCCTTAACTTTTTAAGGGAGTTACTAGAACGAATCACACTTTTACCACTAAACTATACCCGCCACAATGCTATTATTATATAAAAAGGGCCTTTTGTCGAAGAGGGAGAATTTGGGGTAATCAATACAGGATCATAAAATAATTATGAAAATGGGAGGGTTGACGTTTTCGAGGGGATTCAAAAAAAAAAAAGAATTCATAAAAAAAAGAGGTCTAATTTAAATAACTAAATAAAAAGTTATATACTTTTCTTTTGCTAGAGGCGTTTTGATAGAGACAATTCGCCAAAACCGCTGAAATCATAACAAAAAAGCGCATTGTGTAAAAATCCATAGTTTCTTTTTTTTATTCCAGTAAGAGTAAGGTCCTCACAAATAACTAAATTAAATAAGGAAGAAAGAATAATAAGAAATGCCGTATTGATATTGATGTTATATTCTATAATAAGAAAAAAGAATGGAAATAGTCCTTCGTCTTTTTGTTGTTGCTTTAATAGCAAACCTACCCTTTTTTTCAAATAAGAGAAACTTAGCTAGGATTCGTTGGAACAAAAAAAGGCCCGGCTAGGTTCTTACCAGGCCAGGCCGAGCGAATAAAAAAAAAGGGTCCTTTCAAAGGGGTCGTCTTTATTTTTCCTTCTGTTTTTTTATAGTGAATCTTCCGAGCCCTTACTTCAACTAAATAAAAGTTGTAGATATAATATAGATAAGCTAAATAAAGAAAAATTTTTTCAATACTTATTTCTTGTGTAATGTAACATAGTAATTGTCTTTTTCAATTGGGAGAGATGGCTGAGTGGACTAAAGCGGCGGATTGCTAATCCGTTGTACGAGTTATTCGTACCGAGGGTTCGAATCCCTCTCTTTCCGTTTTTGTTGATGACTTGATATTTTATTTCTCTTTAAAATTGCGACAATCGTGTTTTTGTTTCCTAGTTAAATTAAAGTTAAATTAAATATGTGGAATAGATAAAAAAAATCCTAAGAAAATTGAAAAATCAAGCAAGTAAAACGAAAACCCCTTTTTATTCTTCACGTCCCGGATTACGCCCCGGATCATTAGATAGGAATCCAAAGATAAATAGAGAAACAAAGAATATAACTACTGTGTAAACGAAAAGTTTGAGAGTAAGCATTACACAATCTCCAAGATATTTTTTTGGAAAAAATGAGAAAAGAGAATAGATCCTCCGTTTTTTTATAACAAATATTTTGACACCAACAAATGAAGGGCTTTATCGAAACATAAAAGAATTTCACAGAAATTAAAATTCAGTTGTCATAAGAGTCTTTCAGTACTAAAAAATTCTTTCATACCTCCGATTCGATTGGGGACCCTAACTTAACCCTTATTAGGGTCTTTCAAAAGGGCAGAATGGGGAATACAGGGTGAGCCGGATTTGGATTTATCGCAGCTATCCAATCAAGAATTTAAAGGTTTGAATTGAAGGTTCATAGTGTAAGACTTATTTGATCCTATTCTTTTTTATAATTTTTCTCGAATAAATCATGAATTTTCTAGGATAATAAATATAATATATATTATAATATATATATATTATAATATATATTAAGGATATCATCGAAAACTTACAGCAGCTTGCCAAACAAAGGCTAAGAGAAAAAAGAACAAAGGTATGACTGGCATAAGATCTACGATTGGATTCAAAAAAGCATAGGCCTCGGGCAATTTGGCGAAGAAAAGACTACTCGAATAAACGGCAGAAGTAAGACAGATACAGATCAAACTAAAGATATTAAGCATAACAGACATTTTGTTCTTGTAGATAATTGCATTTTGATTGAGTTATTGATATAAGGAAAAATGAAGTAAAGTAAGGTAGACAAAAATCCTTCTTTTTCTTTGAACCGACCCAATCAAAAATTCTCCAATTCTCAAACAAAGGAGAATAGAAGAAATCATACTTTCATAGAATATCTTAATTGAATTCTATGTAATGATCAATGAATTCAGCTGAATTCTATATCTACAGGCGTAAAAATACTAGCAAGAATCTACTCTATTCTATAAAGATTTTTTATAGATATTTGCCCTGGAATTGACTAAGACCCAATAATTATATTATTATTTCTGAGTATAGAATGGAAATCTAAATGGGGCGTGGCCAAGTGGTAAGGCAACGGGTTTTGGTCCCGGTATTCGGAGGTTCGAATCCTTTCGTCCCAGGCATATACATTGGAAAGGTTTCTTTTGATAAAAATGTTCTGTTTAAATGATTAATGCCTTATTTTGGATAGAATTATTGGATAGAATTTTCTTTTTTTTTCCCAAACCGAACTAACGGAATTGAGTGCAAATGACATGCAGATATAATTAAAAATTTTTGTTTGTGATTAACAAGGTACTGTGGGAACATAGGTCACACGTTTTTTGAATTCAACTAACTAAAGTATGTCGGATTTTTCATCATATGTTCATTCCCTTCATATTGAAGGGGTTTATCTTAGCTACTTAATTTGAAGAAAACCTTACGTCTCATCTATTTTTGAATTTTCAACAATACATTTTATTTTGAATTAGAATAAGAAAGAACCTTTCTTCCCTATCTCTTATTCTCTAGCCATTAAACTTAAAAGAGGTGGCCGAATTATTCGGATTCTAAACAAGAGGTAAGTTATTACATTCAATTAATGGGTTGGGGGTAAACAAAAAAATACATAAAAAATGATGAAATGCTTAGCTTAGCTTAACATTATATGTATTGTTATTATCTGATTTCGTTCTATTTCAGTGACAATAGTCTTTCGTTTTTTGTGAAAAAAAATCCCTTATAAATTCAAAAAGTTCCTTTTTTTATGGAATATCCATAAAAAAGACTGTAGTTCTGTCTATCTGATAGGTCCGAAAAATCCCAATTCATCTTTTTAATAAAATTCGAATAAATAATTCATCTTTTTAATAAAATTCGAATCGAAAGAACAAGTACTTAAATCTTCTATTATATGAGTCTTTTTTATCTATCTCATATAAAAACGGGGTTTTTGTTCAATCCATTTATCTGTTTTAAATCGTTGATGGTTCAATTCGAAAAGAAACAGATATTGATCTTTTTTTGATGATCAAAAATTTAGTCTTTACTGTACTGTAAAACTTTTTTCATAATGATGTTGAAATAGGAAACTTTTTAGATTAGAAAAATTTTTAATGATTGCTTATTCTGAGTTGAATCTTTGGCATTCAAAGAAGTGAGAGATGGGTCATATTGAGTAACTTTAAATAGTAAAAAAATTAATTTCTTCGTATTATTTCTATATTTCTTTTCGTTTTTTTTATAAAAAGTGTTGCATTCCTACAATAACATACAATAATAGTTGGGATCTTGCTAAGATTACTTTAGAAAACTTTTTGCCATCTTTGTTTTGTATAGAAGAAACTAAGTATAGATTATTATGTTTATGTATAGACGGAACCAATGACTATTCATGATTCCATAAGTGAATCAATCCCATACGGGTTCCAAATAAGAGGGATGTTATGGTAAAACTTCGTTTGAAACGATGTGGTAGAAAGCAACGTGCGACTTGAAGGACACGATCCGGCGTGGATTTTTATTCTTACATCCGCCATCTTTTCTAAGAATGAAGGTGCTTTTGGCCCGACATCTGGTCTGTTTCACTAGAATCCCCCCTTTTGGTGGGTTTTAATGAATATAGTACATGGTGGAGCTCGGGTAGAAATTAAAGTATTGATTTATCTTTTAGGGGGCAAGAATCTAGGGTTAATACCAATCAATAAATTGGAACAACTTCGTAAGTATATCATCAATATAGAAATCGAAAGGATCTGATTCGGTCAAGTTTTCAATGAAAAAGTAAAATTTGTTGGAATTGAGAAAACTCTTTCGATGCAAAGTGTATCGCGTGGGAATCGACTGTTTGTATGATTCTTTGATATTTTGATATAAAGAAATCACAAAAGGGGTATGTTGCTGCCATTTTGGAAGGATTAAGAAACGCCGAAGTAATGTCTAAACCCACTGATTTAAAACAAAGAAAAGAGGATCCCAGAACAAGGAAACGCTGTTTTTAAATTGTCTCAATAACTAGATTCTAATAAAGAATAAAAAAGGATTCTATTTTAAATGAGATAAAAAAAAGGGGGGTTAAAGACCATTCAAAAAAAAAAATTGCCTAAAGATTTTTATCTTTTAAGCTATTTGAGAATTATCCAACTTGAGTTTTGGGTACAAATGATTTTGTATTTTCTCAGTAAGGACAAATAAAAAAAGAGTTAAATCTAAGTCTAATTGATTTTTTCAACTCGTTTGCCATTCATTAGAATTCAATACGTAGACAAAACTGCAAATCCTTTTTCTCGAGCCGTACGAGGAGAAAACTTCCTATACGTTTCTAGGGGGGGTCTTGTTCATTTACTTAGATCTATCCCAATGAGCCGTCTATCGAATCGTTGCAATTGATGTTCGATCTCGAAGAGAAGGAAGAGATCTTCGGAACGTGGGTTTTTATGATCCGATAAAGAATCAAAGTTATTTAAACGTTCCTGCTATTCTATATTTCCTTGAAAAGGGCGCTCAGCCTACAGGAACTGTTCGGGATATTTTAAAAAGGGCGGAGGTTTTTAAGGAGCTTGGTCCTAATCAAACTAAATTCGATTTTCAATTAAGGAAATAAAGAAAAGGGGCAGTAATTCTTATAAAATTTTGTATAACTTTTATATATTCTTTTACTTTTCTTTATTTATCCTTTTTTCTTTTGGGGTTCTATTCGTATCTATTTTTCTATGTTCTATAACGACAAAACCTGAGTTGCTTGATCTTAGAAATATACAATTCTGGTAGTTCCTTCAATCGGGCGGTTTTCG